GCAAGCGACAATTTAATTTCAAGTTAATAAAGAAAAAAAGTAAAATAAGTATGTAATCTAAGGTACTTTTTTACATTTCTAGGATTAAACAAAAGGATTCGCAAATAAAAGCGCTAATGCCACAACCAGTCCGTAAATTGTTAAAGCTTCCATAAAAGCTAGACTAAGCAATAAAGTACCTCGTATTTTACCCTCTGCTTCTGGTTGTCTCGCAATACCCTCTACAGCTTGGCCTGCAGCAGTACCTTGACCAACTCCGGGTCCAATAGAAGCAAGTCCTACAGCCAATCCAGCAGCAATAACGGAAGCGGCAGAAATCAGTGGATTCATGGTAAGTTCCTCGCACAAAAAAAAAAAAATGGTTAATGATACAATCAACCAATGAATTATTACTTAATTTTATCATTAAAATTAATCATTAAGATCTATTGGGTCGGAGTAACTAAAAACTAATGATAATATTACTGAATCGTCAGAACTACTTCGATATCTCGTTTTTTGTTTCTACCCATGATGAAGTTTTTGTAAATCCATATACATACGGCTCTAGTTATTGCATTTTTTTCTTTCCAACCATTCTTTCATTCCATCCTTCGTTCTTTACTCTTCTATATCCTTGAGTTCATCTGTTTTTTCATCCAATCCACAATCACAAATGAAACAGAAGAAAGGACTTGACTTATCTTGTAATCCATCTAATCTAAATGCAGTAAACTGCAATCAAATCAATATATGCAATCATCAATATATGCAATGGATATCAATATGATCGATATCAACGATATCAATATATCAATATAACGATATCAATATATCAATATAACGATATCAATATGTATATCAATACATATATATATATATTTTTTATTTATTTTGCTATATATATTGCTATCTATATATATTGCTATATATATATTACATATATATAGCATATAGTTAGATATATATATAGTTAGTTAGTATATAGGTAAGGCATAAGGACTTCTATTTATATATAGATAGGACTATATAACTAGTGAATATCTAATATTACATATACATATTACATATACATTTCTTTCTTCCATAATGTAAACTGGCCACATTTTATATTGAATCGGATTATAGAATCATTCCTCGAAACCCACACAAAAAGTGGCTGGACTTATAGACATTACATACATCTAGTGTGACCTCCCCAACCCATCCTTTTTTTTTTTTTTTTTTACAATTCCGTAATATCGTTCATCTTCTCTCCTACGACTCTAGGTCATATATTCATACGTATTTATATCTATTATGTTCTCCAACCAAGCAGATTATCTTGAACCATGCATGAATTGGGATAAGCTAAAAAAAAAAGACTATTTCGAAAACTAGTCAATGATGACCCTCCATGGATTCACCTATATAAGCCGCGGCTAACGTTGCAAAAATAAGAGCTTGAATACCACTTGTAAATAATCCAAGAAACATGACAGGTATAGGAACTACTGAAGGGACTAAAGAAACAAGAACAACAACTACTAATTCATCAGCCAATATATTCCCGAAAAGTCGAAAACTAAGAGATAAGGGTTTTGTGAAATCTTCTAGGATGTTAATTGGTAAAAGTATTGGAGTTGGTTTGATGTATTTCTCGAAATAACCCAACCCTTTTTTGGTAAGACCTGCATAAAAATATGCCACTGACGTGGGTAAAGCTAAAGCAACAGTAGTATTTATATCATTCGTGGGCGCAGCTAACTCCCCATGAGGTAACTGTATGATTTTCCAAGGTAAAAGGGCACCTGACCAATTAGAAACAAAAATAAATAGGAACATAGTTCCAATAAAAGGAACCCAAGGTCCATATTCTTCTCCAATCTGGGTTTTGCTCAAGTCTCGAATAAATTCAAGGACATATTCAAAGAAATTCTGACCGTCGGTCGGAATGGTTTGTGGATTCCGAACAGCTATGATGGCTGAACCTAACAAGATAGCAATTACGACCCAAGAAGTGATAAGTACTTGGGCATGGATTTGTAAACCTCCTATTTGCCAATAGAAATGTTGGCCTACTTCTACACCCGATATATCGTATAACCCCCTGAGTGTTTTAATGTAACATGGTATAACATTCATATTGTCCTCTGATAGAAATTGAACTTCAAAAAAGGAATTAGTTTGATTCAACCATTTCTTTCTCAACTCACCAACTTGAATCATTAATCATATATTTAGGATACCAAGAAATCACATAACATCATAATATATATCAATATCCCCAGTTCTTTTTTTTGAATTCAAAAAAAAAGTAACCGATCCAATAAATCTATGGAGTTGCCCAATAATTAACATTAACTAATTTTATTATTCTTAATCTTAATCATAATCAACGATTTCTTATATAGCTAGAACGACCTTCACAAATTGCGGATACTAATTTGTTAAGAATCAATCGAATTGAAGCTATAGCGTCATCGTTGGCTGGAATCGAAATATCTGCAAGATCTGGGTCACAATTTGTATCGATTAAACAAATCGTTGGAATCCCCAAAATGGCACATTCTCGAAGAGCCGTATATTCTTCTTGCTGATCAACGATGATCACAATATCAGGCAATCCCGTCATATATTTGATCCCACCGAGATATGTTTGCAAGGTAGATAATTTTCTCTTCAACATTGCTGCATCTCTTTTGGGGAGACGGTTGAGTTTCCCCATCTTTTCTTCTGCTCTTAAGTCCCTGAACTTATAAAGTCTCGTTTCCGTAGTGGACCAATTCGTTAACATACCACCGAGCCATTTTTGATTAATAAAATGAGACCGAGCCCTTATTGCAGCTGATGCTACTGAATCCGATGCTTTATTTTTGGTACCGACGATTAAGAAGTTTTTTCCCCTACTTGCTGCATCAAAAACTAAATCACAGGCTTCTGATAAAAAACGAGCAGTTCTAGCGAGATTTGTAATATGAATACCTTTACGCTTTGCAGAAATGTAAGGGGCCATTCTAGGATTCCATTTCTTAGTACCATGACCAAAATGAACTCCTGCTTCCATCATCTCTTCCAAATTGATGTTCCAATATCTTCTTGTCATTTTTTCCCACACTTCCTTTTTGTTTTTTCTTTTTCGTATTATTAACAAAGAGACGAGGTACCTTGAAATAAATAATTGTTCCGATGGAACCTTCTACCGGGGATTGACCATTGATACACGGCACAAACCATAATTTTTTTTTATTACTTATTTTATTTATTACCAAATCAATAATCAGACCAGTATAGTTAAAAGATAGTTAAAGTGAAAATGAATCCGCTCTTAGGAATCATTAAATCACATAAATGATTGTTCTGATGTCTCATGTAAATTTGTCTCATGGAAATTATTTGTCGCGTAAGAACAAAATAATTCTCTATGGTGTAACAAAATATCTCTCATTTCCAACTCGAATAGATTTTTTCTTTTGATTTCCAAATAAATGTTTTTGTCTTGCCTTGAACGGTGCACAAATTTTTGGAATCCGGTACCAACAGGTATAATCCCCCCCAGAACAACGTTCTCTTTCAGGCCTTTCAACCAATCAATACGACCTCGTAGAGCAGCTTTTGCTAAAACTCGAGCGGTTTCTTGAAAACTTGCTTCGGATATGAAACTTTGAGTATTCAGAGACGCTCTTGTTATTCCCAATGAGATTGCCCGATAACAGATTGATTCGTCCAAAGCGCGCCCTGCTCGTTCCGCTCGCAACAATCCGATTAATTCTCCAGGCGAAAAAACATTAGACATTCCATCTTCTGAAACCAACACTTTTGATGTTACTTGACGTACAATAATCTCTATATGTCTATTATGGATCTGTACCCCCTGGGATCGATAAACCTTTTGGATCTTATTAACCAAAGAGATACGACTTTGGGCTATGGTTAGCTCAGCTCCAATCAAAAACCCCCAGGGGATCCCAAGAATTCTTGGTATACGCTCGTTCCAACCTTCAACTCTCCTTTCGAGGTTCATCGATATTGAATCAATCGAACGCACTTCTAAGATTTGTTCTACTTTTGGAAGACCTTGCGTTATGTCACCAGATCTCGATTTTTCATATATAAATGTAACTAATGTATCTCCTTCGTAAAGGATTTTCCCATAATGACCATGAACAGTTGCTCCAGGAGTAGCCAAATAAGACTTAGCCGATCTTATAACTAAAAAGTCGACATTAACAATTAAAATTTGACCAGATTTTTTTACGTGTGGTTCGTATTTAAATAGACATACATTTTCACAAATAAATTGTCCAAGGCTAATTTTGATCGATGTCTCTTCACAATAATCATGATGGAGAAAGCACCAATTCAAATGGAATGGGTTCAAAACGATGTTACTGCATAGATCGGGATTATAAATCCTCCTATTTTCATCTATTAAACAGTATTTAAGTACTTGAAGTACTTGGAAAATCTGTTTCAAATTGTCAAGTAGCAAATATTTCTTTAACACGATCTGATTATGAGTTATTAAATGGTAAGATGAATAAAAATTCGATATTTTAGGTACAATAGCGCCTAAGGGACCTAAATAATCCCTAATTGGAATTAGGGGATCCGATTCTTTTGTCACATTGTTATATTTCGAACTATTGAATGGACCAATTCGAGAACAATTGGATGATGACAAAATTAGCAAAGATTGGCATTCCTTATTTCGATTCAACAACATACCAATAGTTCCTTGATGTTGGCTAAGTGATTGAATCTTCGCCTTGGAATAAAAAGGATTGATATTGGTGCAATCTAATCCATTATCGGGAATCAATCCGGAACTTGCCCTATCATACCTTTTTCCGGTATACGAAATAGTGGACTTGACTAACTCAATTCTTATGAAATCGCGAATTAGATCATTTGCCCTTACCTCAACAAAGGAAGCATGAACCTCTTCTATAGAACCATTTTGTTCTTGGTCCCAATTCAATACTAAGCAAGTCCGAACTAATTGAATACTTGTGTGATAAATTCCTCGAATTGACTTGCCA